CAGCTTGAGTTGGGTTAAAAGCGCGGAAGGTATTTGCACCATCACCATCTTCGAATAGAGTGTTTTCTACGGTAGCCCCATGGATAGCGCATAGCAGAGCTGCGCCTAATACTCCGGCAACTCCCATCATATGAAATGGGTTCAACGTCCAATTATGAAATCCTTGGAAGAAAAGGATGAATCGAAATATAGCTGCTACGCCAAAACTCGGCGCAAAGAACCAACCTGATTGTCCCAGTGGATAAATAAGGAATACAGAAACAAAAACTGCGATTGGACCAGAGAATGAAATTGCATTATAAGGCCGCAATTGAACAGACCGAGCAAGTTCAAATTGACGTAACATGAAACCTATTAGTGCAAAAGCCCCATGGAGAGCGACAAAAGTCCACAGACCACCTAATTGACACCAACGAGTAAAATCCCCCTGTGCTTCCGGGCCCCATAGTAGCAACAAAGAGTGTGCTAAACTATTGGCAGGGGTGGAAACCGCGGCGGTTAAGAAATTGCAACCTTCCAAATAGGAACTAGCCAATCCATGGGTATACCAAGAAGTTACAAAAGTAGTCCCTGTAAACCAACCCCCTAAAGCGAAATAAGCACAAGGAAAGAGCAATAGGCCGGACCATCCTACAAAAACAAAACGGTCCCTTCGTAACCAGTCGTCCATAATATCAAATAGATCATTTTCTTCTTTAGTAACTCTACCAAGGGCTATAGTCATAGTGATCCTCCTATTCAATTACTTCAACCATTTCCGAGCATCTCATATTACTTCCAGGGCATACGATATGATTATCTATGGACGACTTCTTTCTCGTTCAATGCCCTTTTTCAAAGGTCTCGAAGATAGAAATTTCGCATTTTTATCTATGGGGTCACAACCAAGGTCGTGGTAAATCCACAAATTTCATACAATTAAATTTTCTTATACTATAGAAATAAACAAGAAATAAAGAAATAAACATTTGAATTCAGCATTATTCCATGATTCCTATTTCAATTCAAAGCCTATCTTTTAAGAGAAAAATAACCCCTCTTTTCCCATTCGCTCTCTATTGCATGGGTGGAAGAACAAAAATAGGATTCTGAAAAAAAAAAGAACGATATTGAAAAGAAAAATGGACTTTTGAAACCCTTTTTATGTGTAACGGAAAAGAGTTGCGATTTCTTCTTATTCCTATAGAACGTCTAGTAACAAGAATATTAAATCGTGAATACCGAAAAATTCTTGCCTTGCGCGATCTAAGTCTAAGGAAATACAAAAAATACGCTTATACACCAATTTCATCCACATCGAATTTATATATCAGAATAGCGGATAGAGGCATCATTCAAGGGGTCAGGTCTACTTACTTTATCTTTCTTTCCAATTTTATTATGGGTTTGATAAGAACCTTTTTTGTGGATAAATAATAAAAAAAAGAGTTTTTTATAACCTGCTTGTTTTATTCTAACAAATCCTATATGGAACTGCCCGCTGAAGTGAAGAGAAAATTTATCTGATTGTCTCTCATCTCAGCCTATATCGAATTTTGGAAATAAAAAAAAGAATTCTATTCTTTTTTTTCTTAATATTAAGAAAAAAGAATAGAATTAAAATGGAATTGGCAATATAATTTTTATACACTATCGTTATTTCTTGCCTCTGTCATATCACGAAAACCTTTCGATTTGGAACGGGGAGAGATGGCTGAGTGGACTAAAGCGGCGGATTGCTAATCCGTTGTACAATTTTTTTGTACCGAGGGTTCGAATCCCTCTCTTTCCGCCCCCTCGGATCATTTGGGACTTTCAAATTGTAAGGAATTCTGACCCCCGGATTTTTTCATAGATAAATGTACGAAATAAATCCAATTTGTAAGAAAAAATTCCAAAAATTTTTGGATTTTTACTCCTCACGCCCAGGATTACGTCCTGGGTCATTAGATAAGAATCCAAAGATAAAGAGGGAAACAAAGAATATCACTACTGTATAAACAAAAAGTTTGAGAGTAAGCATTACATAATCTCCAAGATTTTTTTTGTTAAGGAATAGATTACCCATTTTTTCTTATCACACAGATCCACTAGGATGAGTTTTGTTTATTTTGACACCTAAAAATGCAAAAATCAATTCTAAAAAAAATTCCAAGAATTGCTTTATAATAAGCAAATCAATATCAAAAATTAGTTTAGGTGTTGTGTGGGTACCTAAAGGTACCTGCTCAATGTAGGCGCAGGGGATAGAAAGGCTGATCCAAATTTGCAGCTATACATTCAATTTGGCAGACGGAATAGTAAAGATTTCATCGAAAACTTACAGCTGCTTGCCAAACAAACGCTAATAGAAAAAAGAGTACAGGTATGACAGGCATAACATCCACGATTGGGTTGAAAATGGCATAAGCTTCGGGTAATTTGGCGAAGAAAAAGCTAGTCGGACAAAGAACAGAATTAAAACAGATACAGGTTAAACTAAGTATATTAGGCATAACAAGCATTTCGTTCTTGTAGAGTAGATAATTGAATTTTGATTGAGTTATTTTTCTAAGGGAAAAAGCAAAAGAAAAGGTGGATTCAAAATCCTTTTTTCTTCGGAATTTCTAAAACAAAAAATACCTCCTTGTATTCGCATTCTCAAATGGGAATGGAAGAAATTCGACTTTCATATAATATCTTAATAGAATTCCATGTAATGATCAATGCATTTTTTGGATTCTATATTATCCGCATGTCTAGAATCCTAGCAAGAAAATATGCCTCATTTTTTAGGTAATTGAAGTGGGATTGACGAATATTATATAAAAATAATAGTGTTTATTAGTGTCGCATAAAACAAAATGAAATGGGGCGTGGCCAAGTGGTAAGGCAGCGGGTTTTGGTCCCGTTACTCGGAGGTTCGAATCCTTCCGTCCCAGATTTTTTCTGATGAAGCGAAAGATAGAATCGTATTGTGCCCTGCACGACACAAAAGTTTATTAAAGAGAATAATTATCTCTTATGAACTCGTAGATTAGATGTATTTCTAAGCATTCATTTTCTTTCTCAGAAAACAAAAAAGAAAGTGTCAAGTCCAGTCAAATTTAATATCTTTATTTTATTTTCCTGAAAAATTTTTGTCTATCAGGCACATTCAGGATATGCCCCTACTACTCATTACTCATATGTGTTTAGAATATGTGTTTAGAAATTTGAACTTCTTAGATAAACTTTATGTTCTGTATCTATGAAGTGGGAATTCTTACAGGATACATTTGACACCCAATATGAAAGAAAAGAAGTATCCCCTTATTTATTTTCACCAAACTAAAGAACTAAAGTAAAAAAAAGGGGGGGGGGGGAGTATCCTAATTCTATGTTTCATGGCCAGATTAAAGAGTAGGATGTTTTTAGTTTCAGCACAGGCCTTAAAACTTTTGACCAAGATCGGCGCGAGAAAAAAGAAAAGGGTTTCCATTCTACGGATAGGGACTCTATTTTTCTATTTTAGGTATTATCCGATTTGCAAATATCCATTTATAAATCAATGGAATGTGAGAATTAGAGATAAATTCATATATTCTGTCTACTCGACTTTCGAATTGATTGAAAAAAAAAATTATTAATGAGGTAAAACACTGTATATAAAATGAGACCTATCCCCTTATTTTATGATAGAGATAGATTTTTGTTTTGTTGTATTATTAGTAAAAAAGAAGGGTCCTTCTTTGGTTAAGCGAAAACGATCTCGATCTGTGATTCTTTAAATATCCAGAATGATCCATTTTGGTAAGGTTAATGTACGAACTGTTCGTTGGATAGAATGGATTCCAAAAAAATCGTCCTTTACTTCAGAAATCTTATTTTTTTTTTTTGAGTTCTTTCTTTTACCTAAAAGAAAGAATGCTATAAGCAAAAGTAAAGACCCTAATTTTACTTAAAAAAAAAACAAAAAAATTATTTCTTTTGTTATTCGAGTCGAAGAAGTATGAGAATTTTATAACTACCCTAAAACTACCAATCTTTTCATTGGCATAGCTTATTTGGTTAATAGTTAATTGTTTTTGTTACAGAAAAATATATTAATTAATTTCATTAATTCAATTTTTTTGGAGGTTGATAGTTTATTTGTTGGGGAAGAGTCGATCCTTGTCATTTCAGGATTGATCATCTTGAGTTCTCTGTTGAGAATGGAAATTCAATAATAAATAAATCTTAAGCAAACTATTTTATTTCTCTTTTTCGAACTAAGTTTCATTCATATGATAGAATATGGGTTTAAATAAATTGGATCTTTGCGGAGTGTTCCCCGAAAAATACTTATTTCTTTTATCCATATTTCTCCATAGATAGCAAGTTTGAATTAGTATACAAAAGCAATGACTATTCATGATTCCATCCATATTGGATCAATTTTCGATACCATTTTGCAATGAAATTAGAGGAATGTTATGGTAAAACTTCGTTTAAAACGATGTGGTAGAAAGCAACGTGCGACTTGAAGGACATGATTGATTGTGGATTTTGCTATCCATCATTTTCCATAGTAATGAAAATGCTCTTGGCTCGACATAGTCTGTTCTATTCGTCCCGAACCGAATTTGCCCTGGGTTGTTTGTAATGTAAGTAAATAGTACACGATGGAGCTCGAGAGGACAGAATTTCTTTTTTATCAAGGGAAAGAATCTAGGGTTAGTGAAAACTAAAAAATTTGGTCAACTTTGTCAGTCTATCCTTAATATAGAAATCAAAAGGTTCAAATAAGAAAAAAGTCCAATTTTGGAAGATTTGGAAAAACTTTTTCGATTAAAAGTCTATCTGAATCAATGGTTCATATTTGATTTCTATAGAAGAGTGAAATGCTTTATGGAAGGAAATAAGAAAAAAGAAAGGGTATGTTGCTACTCTTTTGAAAGAAAAAAGAATAGGAGTTCCCTAAGTAATGTCTAAACCCAAGGATTTCACAAATCAAAGATAAAGGATTCCGGAACAAGTAAACACGATTTTCAACCGTCTCAACAATAGAATTAGATCAGAATAAGGAATAAAAGTCAATTTGTTCGAGATGAGATAAAGAAAAGAGTTTAGAGACGACTCAAAAAATTTCGAAGGGTTTTTCTTTTGAAGTCCGTCAGTAAAAATTAGCCAACTTGAGTCATGAGTATAAATGAAATTTGTTTTTTCTTTTCTTTAAGGAAATTAATGCAAGTCATAATCTAATTTGTATTTACTTGTATTATAGATAGAAATTCGAATCATTTTCTCGAGCCGTATGAGGAGAAAACCTCCTATACGTTTCTAGGGGGGGGGGTTATTTATCTACATCTATCCCAATAAGCTATCTATCGAATCGTTGCAATTGATGTTCGATCTCGAAGAGAAGGAAGAGATCTTAGAAAAGTAGGTTTTTATGATCCTATAAAGAATCAAACTTGTTTAAATGTTCCAGCTATTCTATATTTCCTTGAAAAGGGGGCTCAACCTACAAGAACTGTTTATGATATTTTAAGGAAGGCAGAGTTCTTTAAAGATAAAGAAATAACTTTGAGTTAATTGAAGAACTAAATGAATAAAAAAGTAGGAGAGGGTCGCTAGTACCCCTTAATTATTTAGACACAATTAGCCTCTTTCTTAGTCCTATTTTTTTTGCTGCATTTATGTCGTGCCAATCCAACAAAAGTCTTTATTTTATTTCCTTTTTGTATCTAATTGCATTGTATTTCCATTGACAAAGGTCTATTGAACAAATAGAATTTGTAGATAAATGGGTCTCTTTATCGGCACTCCATATTAGGTATTTCTGTCTACACTTCGCTCAAATGAGGGGGTTGCCCCCCTTGCATATACTCTCATACAAGCATACAATATTTTTTGATTTAAAGAAATCAAAATTGCCAAAAAAATGACAATTTTGCCATTGTAATTGGCCCCCCTTTTTTACCCTTAGTGAAATTGAACCGCATCTGTTCATTTTGATATTTGAGTGTTTTTAATGGGTGAGAAATCTTTCTTTTGCTGTCTTGCTAATTCAATGTTTTAACAGGAGTGTCCGGTGTAATTCCATCGATTTTTGGATTTCGATTGTATCTAAGAGATCCTATTTTATCCGGGTTGCTAACTCAATGGTAGAGTACTCGGCTTTTAAGTGCGACTATGATCTTTTACACATTTGGATGAAGCAACAAATTCGTCCAGACTCTTGGTAGAGTCTAGAAGACCACGACTGATCCTCAAAGGTAATGAATGGAAAAAATAGCATGTCGTAATAAAATTAATTTCTTTTTTTTATTTTTAATATAATAAAAATAAAAAAATTCCGATTTTCTGGGTCTAGTGAATAAATGGATAGAGACTGGCTCTAATTCTGGTAAAATAAAAAGCAACGAGCTTAACTTCTTAATTGGAAGGATTGCCCAATCTAATTAGACGTTAAAAATGGATTAGTGCCTGATGCGGGAAAAGGTTAGGTTTTGCTATGAGTGGACCCTTTACTTTTTTTTTAGAAATCCTAATTATTCTTGATTGTGGATTGAAAAGGGATGTTATGAATTGAATGTGTAAAAGAAACAGTATATTGATAAAGAGACTGTATTCCAAAGTCAAAAGAGCGATTGGCCAGCAAAAATAAAAAATAAAGGATTAGTTCTTGTTTGTTTTGTAATTAGAACAAACATAAACTAATTAGATAGAGAAGGAGCGGAAAAAGATCTATGGATTAGACTCCCTTTCTTTCCAGGGTTTGTATTATGCAACACCTTGTTCTGACCTATTGCACTATGTATCATCATTTGATAAACCGAGAAATGCTTTTTTTCTCTGATTCAAGTAGAAATACAAATGGAAAAATTCGAAGGGTATTCAGAAAAACAGAAATCTCATCAACAATACTTCCTCTACCCACTTCTCTTTCAGGAATATATTTATGCATTTGCCCATGATTATGGATTAAATGGTTCCGAACCTTTGGAAGTTTTTGGTTGTAATAACAAGAAATTTAGTTCACTACTTGTGAAACGTTTAATTATTCGAATGTATCAGCAGAATTTTTGGATTAATTCGGTTAATCATCCTAACCAGGATCGATTGTTGGATCACAGCAATTATTTTTATTCTGAGTTTTATTCTCAGATTCTATCTGAGGGGTTTGCGATCGTTGTAGAAATCCCACTTTCGCTAGGGCAACTATCTTGTCCGGAAGAAAAAGAAATACCAACGTTTCAAAATTTACAATCTATTCATTCAATATTTCCTTTTTTAGAAGACAAATTTTTGCATTTACATTATCTATCACATATAGAAATACCCTATCCTATCCATTTAGAAATCCTGGTTCAACTCCTTGAATACCGGATTCAAGATGTTCCGTCTTTGCATTTATTGCGATTCTTTTTCAACTATTATTCGAATTGGAATAGTATTATTACTTCAATGAAATCGATTTTTATTTTGAAAAAAGAAAATAAAAGACTATTTCGATTCCTATATAACTCTTATGTATCAGAATATGAATTTTTCTTGTTGTTTCTTCGTAAACAATCT